TGGAAAGAGATGTTTTTATGTCAGCAACAGAGGCCCAAGCTTATGGAATTGTTGATCTTGTAGCGGTGGTTGAGTGAAAAAAGCTCGGATTTATTTCGCGCAAATCCTCGATTTCCTATTTTAGATTTTTGCTGAATTGACTATAAAATTAAATAAAAGTAATTCAAAATTATCAGGTTAGGATCGATCTAAACCAGCCCATTATTTATATGATATGATTCAACATGCCAACTATTAAACAACTTATTAGAAATACAAGACAGCCAATCAGAAATGTCACAAAATCACCCGCGCTTCGGGGATGCCCTCAGCGCCGAGGAACATGTACTAGGGTGTATGTGCGACTCGTTCAGATCATGAGCTGGGATAAAAGAAATAAAACTTTTTCTAGTATCAATGATCAGTACCGGCGAATAGGATAGAATAGAAAAAGAAGTCCGTTCAATTCAGTAAAAAAAAAAAAAGAATCTATCCATTCTATTGTGTATGAAATTTATGGTTTACATTGGTGCAAATCCAATCACCTCACTTTAAGATGAGAAGCAATTCTCCATTGGTAGCAAATGGTTATCCATTAAGCGGAGGAAATCCTACTTAAATTAAAAATAAAAACCTAAAACTTAGGCCCCCTCTTGCAAGAACGGACTAACAGGGTTAGCTACCCAGCCAACTTTCATAATTAAATACCGTTACTGTGTAAGTAGATCTAATCGTGAAAGACCTATTACTGGATAATTCATGGGTAGAGCCAAAGAATGTGAACTATACAAGTTACCAATAACATTGATTAAATGAAGTAAAGGCTCCGGTGTATAGAAAAAACCTCACCGTTTAAGAAGTAACCATATAAACGAAGGAAGCCTCTATTTCTTTATCTATTTATATTATATTTTTTTATTTATTATATTTTATACCTAGTAAAATTAAGTAAAATTAAATTTCTTATTTCGAAGTGAAATGTCTAGAAAAAATAAAAATAGTGGTCGGGAAGGTTATAGTAGCCAAAGTCATTGGAATTTTTAGTTTATACATTGGAAAAAAGCTTTGTTATTAATAGACTAGGAAAGGGAAAAAGAATAACTGAAAGAAAGAAATCTATTAGTTATTCGTCAAAGTTTCATTTATTCAATGACCAGAATTAGACGGGGAAATATAGCTCGGAAACGTAGAACAAAAATTCGTTTATTTGCATCAAGCTTTCGAGGGGCTCATTCAAGACTTACTCGAACAATTACTCAACAGAAAATAAGAGCTTTGGTTTCGTCTCATCGGGATAGGGATAAGCAAAAGAGAAATTTTCGCCGTTTGTGGATCACTCGAATAAACGCAGTAATTCGTGAAATAGGGGTATCCTATAGTTATAGTAGATTAATACACGACCTATATAAGAAACAGGTGCTTCTTAATCGTAAAATACTTGCACAAATAGCTATATCAAATAAAAATTGTCTTTATATGATTTACAATGAGATCATAAAAGAAGTAGATTGGAAAGAATCCACCGGAATAATTTAAATGGAGTTCCCGGAGAATGAACTCCGGGAGGGTAAAGTCAAAATGAATATGATAAAAAAATTAGTAAAAATGAATGAACACACTCAAAAAAAAATCTTTATTCTTACCCGATTCTTTTTTTTTTCTTACGACACGATAATTAAATCTGTATTTTTCATATTTTTCGAACAAAACATCAATCTGCAGTTGAGTTCGGATTTTAATTTTTATTCAAGTTAAGAAAGAGTAAGCCTATTTATTTCTGGCTCGAAGACCCGCAGTTCTGGTGGTCGACTCGGTTCTTTCAAACTGTTTCTCATTATTAAGAAAAGGTAACAAAGATAAAATACGAGCTTGTTTTATAGCAATAGTAATTAATCGTTGTTGTTTCAAGGTCAATCTATTCACCCGTCTAGATAATATTTTTCCTTGTTCGCTAATAAATCGACTAATTAAACTCATGTTTCTATAATCAATTCGATCCCCCGATTGAATCGGGGGCAAACGCCTACGAAAAGATCGCTTGGATTTAAGAAAAGGTCGCTTGGATTTATCCATGGTTTGTTTAGTTTATTCCTTATCCCGAAAATCCTATTTCGGTCGGATCTAAAATGAATTAGAATAAATAGGATTTGGTTTGTTTATATTTAATTATGTTATATATATAATATTTAACTATGTTCTATATAGAATGTCATTTTTCCCCTTCCTTGGAAGGGTTACATACATGTGCTCGATTCGATCTATTTCTTTATCTCCCCATGAATCGTATGTTTGTAACAAAATGGACAGAATTTTCTCAATTCCAATCGATTAGGCGTGTTGTGACGATTCTTTTCAGTAATATATCTGGAAATACCCGTTGATACCTTATTAACACCGTTTCGAACACAACCGGTACATTCCAAAATAACCGTTATTCGGACATCTTTCCCTTTGGCCATGAACCCCCTTTTGATTTTTGATTTACTCAACTCTTCTATTTTCGATCCGAAACGAAGAAGAAAGGAAGGAAAAATAGAAGTTATTAACTTGAAATACAATTATGAAAAATTTCGCTGCAATCAATATACTAAAAAAAAAATAGAAGTATTTCTAAACTTTATTTCAAATCACAGTATTTGATTTACATTTAAGTACCTTGTATAAGAGTCTTGTCCTAGATCTAGACCCCACCCTGTTTATTCTACCCCCATCCCTATTTAATTCAAACTTGAACCCAAGTCTCGAAGCTGTTGAATACACCTTTTCTTTTTTTCTCTTTCCTCCCTCTTATTCTAAAAGGAAAAAGGGAAAAAAGAGAAAAAGGGGGCGAAGGATTAGTCACAAATATTTAATTGTATCTCGAATCTTCGTTATTTGGTACCGTGTCAATAACTAGAATCAAAAAAAGGGGAATGTCAACGCATCTGGGAAAAAACGATTAATCTCTATCAATAGACCTGCTAAAGATCCGAACCATAGAGTACTTAATACCGGTGCCGCGGAAAGATATGTTTTTAGATCTCGCATTGAAAAATCTCCTTCCTTTTTTTATTGTAATCTAAAATGGTAATACATATATGATCAGATGCATATGCAGTTAAGAACCTTGTACACGGAATCTCTAATTAAAATTAAAATTTAAATGTACAACTATCCGGTAAATAAAATTTTTTCTTAAAACATAAAAAAAACGTCCCTTTCTTCCCGAGCATTCCCGAAAACTACTCATTTATTTTTACGACAGGTTCCGTTCCGTATTTCATACGTATATAAGCCTTTTCTTTTACTATTATTATATGTTAAATGGGACCAAAAAGACGAAATGCCCATATAAATTGTATATATCAATGGAGGAAATAACGATGTGGAAAACAAGACAGGAATTCTATACAATGACACTGTAGACCAATTGGAGGGATGTAGCGCAGCTTGGTAGCGCGTTTGTTTTGGGTACAAAATGTCACAGGTTCAAATCCTGTCATCCCTACCTATTACTTCTCCGTTGAGCAGTAACAAGGGATTAATTAAGATCGATTCCAATTATATATATATTATATATATTATAATATAATAATATATAATCGTTCATTAAATTGGGGTTAAAAAAAGTGTCTTTACAGTCTTCTCTTTTCTGAAAAGAAAGCGCTCTTAGTTCAGTTCGGTAGAACGCGGGTCTCCAAAACCCGATGTCGTAGGTTCAAATCCTACAGAGCGCGATTTCGTCCTTATTTTTCTTAGATCAAATTATACTGAAAGAGCTTCACTAACTTGAACCGCAATCTGAATTTGACCTCCTTTGTATTAAAGAAAGTAGGAGGTCAATCAAAAAAAGCGACAGTAATTAATCAAAGGTCCGATTGATCACCACGTCTATATTGTAAATATGCAGTTACGAATAATCCAGCCAAAGTAACAGGAATTAGACCTAACACGATTCCAAATAGAAAAACTTCAATCATTGCAATTTTTTTGAAAGGAGAAAAAGGAGGTAATATCTATACCTAAATATTAATCTGAATTACCATGAATCTCAATGACCAAGAATTGGCAATTTCTACGGAATCCTATCGAAAGGTTTCTTTTTTTGAATTGTACATTTCAAATAATAATTTCAGATAAGTCGTATCTTGCTCAGACCAATAAATAGAGCTGAGGTTACCGTTAAAGCCGCTAGTAGAAAACCAAAATAACTAGTTATAGTAGGCATGAAGGAGCTAAATGAAATATGTTATTTTTGTACATATATGTTTCTAAAAAAGCACTTACCTAAGTTTTCTTTTTCAAAAATAGGAGATAATCAAAAATAACAAATGAAGAATAATTTAAATTAAAAGTTTTTGATTCATCTATCATTATAGACGGTACTAACAAAGATAAAGCGACAGGCGTATAAAAACAAATTGATTCATCATCTACCACATCTACCCATCCCGCGATTCCAATCAACCGATTCATTGAGCAACTCTTGGGGGAAAACTTATATAAACTAATAAAAAGAACTGGGCCGTGTAACTTCACTAAAAAATTAAACTTTTTTAAAAATGATTACATTATGGAAGAATAGAAGAAAACTTTTTTTATTGTCTCGAATCCTATTTATATTTTAGAGCCAACGTAAACCTTATAAAAAAAAATTACTTTAATAGGTTCATTCACTTAATATCTTGAATTAATGAGAAGAAAAACGTTATCACGCAATCACTCGAAAAAAGAAAATATTTATTTTGGTCCAACTAGGTTAGTAATTTATATTATCTTTTCTTTTTTACGTTCTAGATTTTATCTTTCCGTATTCTATTATAAAACCTCGTTCTTGTAGTTAGGTCAAGAAAGAATCTTTTGATCTCGATCTAATACAACAATGTATGCATCAAAAGGGTTGATTACAATTTTTTTATTCTTTTCTTTGTTCTCTTTCTTTCATCGAATACGATTTACTATTCTTTCTTATCTTACTTGTTACTGGACGACTAGCCAATTCCTTAAAATGATGAAAAGAGGATTCCAACAAAAGCCGCTTT